CAATTTTCATATTTCTTGTTCGGAAAAATTGTTGAAAGAATTCCAAGAATTTAGTATTCAAGTCAATGATGTATTACATTAATTCGATTCATTCAATTTTTTTTTTTAATATTCAAATAAAAAAAAATATTTCATTTTTAGAATATTAAAGATTATAACGATAAAGTAAAAGCGGGTAGCGGGAATCGAACCCGCATCGTTAGCTTGGAAGGCTAGGGGTTATAGTCGACGTTGATTCATCATTTTTAACGTCTCTAATTCAAAACTGAACGTGAAACTTTGGTTTCATTCAGCTCCTTTATGGAAGATGGATAAATTCCCAGATTCAGACATGAACGAAATAAAAAAATCCGACCCATAACGTCTATGTCAGCTTTTATGTCTAAATCTATTCAGAACAACCCGCTTTCTAGACGATCCCTATAGAAAGGAGGGGGTTTATATTCTAACAATCTTTCTAGTTACTTCGTTCTCTACTTCTATTTGAAAGAATCCTTAGGAAAAGTATTTTGTTTCCACCGAGCTAAAACAATTTATCGATGTCTTTAGTAAACCAAAGACATTGTTTAATAGCTGTTTTGCTTCAATTCCCCCTATAGAAATGAAAAATTGAAGATTTAGTTACGATTAGAAATACACTTTTTATCTTTATCCATGGGTCCTTTACTCATACTCATTCAATTGGAAGTATTGATCCAATAAAAAAAATTATGTTTCGTAATCTCATAATCCAATTTTTCAATTTCAAATTGATTCTTGGATACAAATCACGAGAATGTATATTCTTCCTCGAATTTTTCATTGAGAGGTAAAGGATTCAATCCTTTTAAGAACTAAAGTTTTTGTTCGGAATGAATATTAATCAAACCGAAAGACCCTTTAACTATATAAGGGGTTATAGAACGAATCACACTTTTACCACTAAACTATACCCGCTACAATCCGATTATTGTATATAAATGGACCTTTTGTCGACCCTAATCAAAACTAAAACAAAAGATCAGAAAAGAATCATGAAAACTAGAGCGTTTACCTTTTGTATCAGAGGACCTAATGAGATTAGGAAAAGGGGATTCATTTCACTTTAATAACTAAATAACAAGTGCTTTTTTGCCCGAGGTTTTTTCTCGAACTTAAGCCATAACACAAAAATGGGTTGTGTCAAGAAACGAGAGTTCCCTTTTTCTTATTTAAACCGGAATAAAAGGACTAACTAAGAAAGAAATGGCACTTTGATTCGATACCATTTGATTATATATCATAGAAATTGAAAAAGTTCTTTTTGTTTATCGCAATAACAAGCAATTTTTTTTTTTCTTTATTCATTTTTTTTTTTTTTTCAAATTTAATAAATCTTTTGATTTATGATTTGTTGGAACAAAAGGGCGGGCCCGGCTAAGTACTGACCAGGCCGGGCCGTGGAACTAAAAAGCCCCTTCGGACGAAATCAAGAAATCAAAAAATAAGAGTATATACTATGACGGGCGTTTTCAAGCCTTATTTTTTTTTTATAATGTAACATAGTATTATCCTTTTTCAATTGAGAGGAGAGATGGCTGAGTGGACTAAAGCGTCGGATTGCTAATCCGTTGTACGAGTTTTTCGTACCGAGGGTTCGAATCCCTCTCTTTCCGTTTTCATTGATGACTTGGCATTTTGTTTCGAATTTATCGCGAGCTCTTTTTTATTATTATTAATAGTTAAAGAAGTGGAATAGATAAAACCTTACTAATAACAGTTTAAAATCAAGCAAAGAAAACCTTATTTTTTATTCTTCACGTCCAGGATTACGTCCTGGATCATTAGACAGGAATCCGAAGATAAAGAGAGAAACAAAGAATATCACTACCGTGTAAACAAATAGTTTGAGAGTAAGCATTACACAATCTCCAAGATTTTTTTAGGAAAAAAGAGAATAGATTCTCCACTTTTATACCACATACCCTACCTTTTTTTATTTTGACACCAAGAAATAAAGTGGGGTGATCCGGATTTGTCGCGGTTGTACAAGAATTTCAATATTTGAATTGAGAGTGTAAGACGTATCTGATCTTATCAATTCCACGAATTTTTTTCGAATAAATCATGAATTTGTCTGGGACTTTATTAAAAATATCATCGAAAACTTACAGCAGCTTGCCAAACAAAGGCTAAGAGAAAAAAGAACAGGGGTATTACTGGCATAACATCTACAATTGGATTCAAAAAAGCGTAGGCTTCGGGCAATTTGGCGACGAAAAAACTACTGGAATAAAGAGCAGAATTAAGGTAGATACAGATCAAACTTAAAATATTAAGCATAACAAACATTTTGTTTTTGGGGATAATTGTATTTATTTTGATTGAGTTATTAATAAATTTAATTGAGTTTTTTATTATTCTATTTTATTATTCTAATTTATTATTATATTTTATTATTATAAATAGGGTATTATTGATAGAAGAAAAAAAATGAATAAAAATAAATAAGATAGACCAAAAAACTTTCTTTGATTTGAACTCACCCAATCAAAAATCCTTCTATATCTCAAATCAAAAGAGAATAGAATAAATCATACTTTCGTACAATATCTTAATTGAATTATATGTAATGATCAATAAATTCAGTTTAATTCTATGTCTACATGTATAGTCTACATGTATAAAAATTCTAGTAATCCATTTTATAAATAATAGATATTTAGACTGGAGTTGACGAATAACCCGTACCAATATTAGTGTTTATTAGTGTCGAATAGAAATAAATGGGGCGTGGCCAAGTGGTAAGGCAACGGGTTTTGGTCCCGCTACTCGGAGGTTCGAATCCTTCCGTCCCAGAGCATACCCCGTCTATATATATTATTATATAATGTGATCATTATATTAACATTCTATTAATATAATATATTTATTAATAGAATATATTTCTAATTTTTTTTTGATATATAAAATATATCATAATAAAATATATATAAAAGATTGCCTTTTCGAACAGCCTTCTGTATTAAGAGTAGAATATTGGTATAGAATGTGATTATTATTTTTTTTTCATAATCCGCGGAATCATATCTTTTTCACAAATTTAATTGAGTTCAAATAACACGCAAACGATTTTACAGTATAAATATGAAAAAATAACAACATAAAATTTCTCCCTTACATCAGTGTTTTTTTATCTATCTTTTTTTAATCACAGATGGTTTAATCCAATATGAATTTCTCTCTCTCTTACTGATGATAAAAAACGAAAGGTCCTTGCTGTAAAACTTTATGTTATGCAAAATGCAAATAATTATATCGGATAGGAGATTTTTCAATCAATTCAATCTTTGTAACGAACTCCTATGAGTTCTTGGTACTTGAAGAAGTGTGAAATTGTTGAATTTATGCTACCACTATTATGGATACAGATTCAAAATAACTTGTTTCTTCGTATTATATTTATTTATTCGTGTTATATTTAGTTATAATTTAGTTAACTAATTTGATTTTTACAATAATCGAAAAATATTCTAAAATTTAGAATGATATAAATAAGAAAATAGAAAAAAAAAAAAAATTATTTTTATAGAATTTCCAATATTAAATTCTATTAATCTCTATCCGAACCAATGATTATTCATGATTCCATAATTGAATCAATTACATATGGGTTCCAAACTGAAGGAATGTTATGGTAAAACTTCGTTTAAAACGATGTGGTAGAAAGCAACGTGCGACTTGAAGGACATGATCCGTTGTGGAGTCTTACATCCACCATTTTTTTATATGTTATATAGGAATGAAAGTGCTCTTGGCTCGACATCATTTGTTCTGTTCCGCTGTAACTCTCTTTTTTTTTGGGGGGGGGGGTGATATAATATAGTATAGGATGGAGCTCGAGTAGAAAGTATTGATTTATTTTTCAGGGGCAAGAATCTAGGGTTAGTATCAATCAATAAATTGGAACAGCTTCGTAAGTATATTTTCGATACATAAACTTAAAGGGTCCTATTCGAGAAAATTTCCAATTCAAAAGGAAAGTTTGTTGAAATTGGTAAAACTCTTTCGATCAAATCAAAAGGAAAGTGTATTACGCAGGAATCAAACATTCGTATGATTCTTTGACAGAAAGAAATCACAAAAAATGGTATGTTGCTGCCGTTTTGAAAGGATTTAAAGATCACCGAAGTAATGTCTAAACCCAATGATTCAAGGCAAAGATCCTGGAACAAGGAAATACCATTTTCAATTGTCTTAACAACTAGATCAGAAAAGAATCAAAATGGATTCTAAAGAAGACAGACAATTAAAGGGTTAGAGACCGCTCAATAGATGAAATATCTAAAAGGTTTCTCTTTTGAGTTATTTCAGAGTTATCCAACTTGAGTTATGAGGGTGCAAATACGACTAATTTTCTTTTTTGTTGGGTAAGAAAGAATAAGAAAAAAAGTACTAAAATCAATAGTCTAATTAATTTGATGATTTTATGGATATATTTGATATTGTAATTCTATACATAGACATAATTTCGAATTTTCTCGAGCCGTACGAAGGGAAAACTTCTTATACGTTTCTAGGGGGGGTATTCTTCATCTATCCCAATGAGCCATTTATCGAATCGTTGCAATTGATGTTCGATCCCGACGAGAGGGAAGAGATCTTCGGAAAGTGGGTTTTTATGATCCGATAAAGAATCAAATCTATTTAAATGTTCCTGCTATTCTATACTTCCTTGAAAAAGGCGCTCAACCTACAGGAACTGTTCATGATATTTCAAAAAAGGCGGGGGTTTTTACGGAACTTCGCCTTAATCAACAAACAAAATTCAATTGATAAAATAAAATAGAAAAAAAGAAGGTGTGGATGACTTATATATAGCTTTGTATAACCCTTTTAGTATTGTTACTATAGAATGGTGTCCTTTATTTATAACGAGAAAAAAATGGATTTCTATTTTATTGATATAACAATCGATCCAATAATTTAAAATGGAAATAAAATAGATAGAAAAAAAGATCAAGTGAATAAATAAGAAATGACGTAGAAGTAATGGGGTCTAGAGACATAAAAATTTGACATTACCCCCGTTTTCGTTGGAACTCTATGAACAAAAAAAACAAAGGACTAAATCTGCTTATTTTAGTTATTGAATAAACCTCATTTTTTTCTACTTCTCCCCCGTCTTCCTTAATTTAGTCTTCCACCTATATTATATATAGTGCCAATCCAACACAAGTCCTTCGTTTTTTTTTTTATATTTCAATTGAAATAATTTGAATTTGATTCATTTTAATTGATTGAAATCAGAATTGTTAGTTCGATTTAGAATTTGTTTTCTCTTTTGTATACGTATGCTTTTCTCAATATTCATATTGACAACAGTGTATCAAATAAATATAATCCGATCGTGGATAAATGGATCTATTTATCCCTGTTCCATAGATTTTATTTCATTCAAATAATAGGCTCTTATATTTTCTGTCATACAAGAAGTCTTTTTTGATTAAGATTTTAATCAATTAAACTCGATATATACTAATTAATTTAATGGATAATATAAGAGAAGAGAGACAAGAGGCGGTCTATAAATATTTGAAAATCTTTGACTTTATCCTTATTTTATCTTTTATTTGAGAATTTTTTGTATTTTCGTCGGATTTGTTCATTTTTATTATGTTCAGTTAGAGTTTTTTTTTTTAATGGTTTGACTGTGTTGTCCCATTCAATTTCGTTATTTATTGGGATTCTGATTGTATCTACACATTCTAATTTGTTTATTTGGGTTGCTAACTCAACGGTAGAGTACTCGGCTTTTAAGTGCGGCTAGCATCTTTTACACATTTGTATGAAGCAACAGATTCGTCCATACCATCGGTAGAGTTTGTAAGACCACGACTGATCCTGAAAGGAATGAATGGAAAAAGCAGCATGTCGTAGGATAATTCTGAGAATATTTCATTCTTACTGAATAGGTCCAAAATCTTATTTCAATTGTTTAAATTCCATTTTAAAAAAAGAATTTTTTTTGGGGGGGTCGAATGAATAAATGGGTAGAGCCTTACTAGAGGTTCCAATTCTAGGGAAATAAAAAGTAACGAGCTTCTGTTCTTCATTTTTGAATGATTACCCCATCTAATTAGACGTTAAAAATATATTAGTGCTTAATGCGGGAAAAGCTTTTCCGATGAGTGGATTAGAAATTTCTTATGAGTCCTAACTATTAGCTATTCCCCTTTATGGGGTAGAGATAAATGTGTAGAAGAAGGCAGTATATTGATAAAGAGATTTTTTTTTTCAAAATCAAAAGAGCGATTGGATTGATAAAATAAAGGGCTTCTAACTATCTTGTTATCCTATAAATGAACATAAATCTATTATATGGAAAGGGAGGTTCTGGAGAGTCCGTTGATGAGTTTGACTTGTTTCCGAGGTATCTAATTTTTTCTTACTATAATAGAAATACCTTGTTTTGACTGTATCGTACTATGTATCATTTGATAACCCAATAAATCACCTATTTCTTTTCTGATTCAAATTGAATTTTAAATGGAAGAATTTCAAGGATATTTAGAATTATATAGATCTCAGCAACATGACTTCCTATACCCACTTATCTTTCGGGAGTATATTTATGCACTTGCTCATGATCGTGGTTTAAATAGATCCGTTTTGTTGGATAATGTAGGTTATGACAAGAAATCTAGTTTACTAATTATAAAACGTTTAATTAGTCGAATGTATCAACAGAATCATTTTATTATTTCCGTTAATGATTCGAATCAAAATAAATTTTTGGGGTACAACAAAAATTTGTATTCTCAAATGATATCGGAGGGGTTTGCAGTCATTGTGGAAATTCCGTTTTCCCTACGATTAGCATCTTCCTTAAAGGAGACAGAAACCGTAAAATCTTATAATTTACGATCAATTCATTCAATATTTCCTTTTTTCGAGGACAAATTTCCACATTTAAATTATGCATCAGATGTACTAATACCCTACCCCATTCATCTGGAAATCTTGGTTCAAACCCTTCGCTACTGCGTGAAAGATCCCTCTTCTTTGCATTTATTACGGCTCTTTCTTCACGAGTATTATAATTGGAATACTCTTATTACTCCAAAAAAATCCATTTTTGCAAAAAGTAATCAAAGATTATTCTTGCTCCTATATAATTCTTATGTATGTGAATACGAATCCATTTTACTTTTTCTCCGTAACCAATCTAATCATTTACGATTAACCTCTTCTGGAATTCTTTTTGAGCGAATACGTTTTTATGAAAAAATAAAATATCCTGTCGAAGAAGTCTTTGCTAACGATTTTCCGGCCACCTTATGGTTCTTCAAGGATCCTTTTATACAGTATGTTAGATATCAAGGAAAATCGATTCTGGCATCAAAAGATACTCCTCTTCTGATGAATAAGTGGAAATATTATCTTGTCCATTTTTGGCAATGTCATTTTTATGTATGGTCTCAACCAGGAAGAATCCATATAAACCAATTATCCAAGCATTCCTTTGATTTTTTGGGTTAT